CTTATAAGCTGTTTTTTTTCACTCATATAACTATCTGATTTAGTTCATCAACCCGAACGATGAACCAAAAAATGAAGATATCTATTCAACTCTTTCCTAGAAAAAAAAGGCAAAAGAAAGGAAATAGTAAAAAGTTTATGGCTCAACGAATCGCACGTAGAGATATTGATAACACACATAGAGTTAATGGTATTTCATAACTAATCGATTGAGCAGCAGCTCGTAAACCACCTAAAAAGGAATATTTATTATTTGATCCATATCCTGACATAAGAAGTCCAATGGGAGCAATACTTGAAATGGCGATCCATAAAAAAACACCGATATTGAGATCGGCTAGAACAAGGTGATAACCAAAAGGAATTACTGAATAACTTAGTAGAATTGATATGACCGCTATGGATGGTCCAATACTGAATAAACCAGTATCTCCTCTAGATGGAAGAATATTTTCTTTGAAAAGTAGTTTTGTCCCATCTGCTAGAGCTTGGAGAATTCCCAACGGGCCGGCATATTCAGGTCCAATACGTTGTTGTATCCCTGCTGATATTTCTCTTTCTAACCACACAATTACTAGTACACCTATTGTGATTCCTAATACAAGAGTCAAAATAGGGATAAGCATCCATATGATCCCATAGACCTCTTTTAAGGATTCCAATCGGGAAAAAGAATTGATATTTTGTACTTCTGTTGTATCAATTATCATTTCAACGATCAACTTCTCCCATAATGATATCTATACTACCTAGTATCGTCATAATATCAGCCAATTTCATTCTTTTAACTAACTGAGGAAGAATTTGCAAATTGATAAAACCCGGCGGTCGGATTTTCCATCGCCAAGGAAAAACACTTTGATCTCCTATCAAAAAAATTCCCAACTCTCCCTTTGGTGCTTCGACTCTCACATAAAGTTCTTGTTTCGATAATTCAAAAGTGGGAGAAGGCTTTTTACTAATGAATCGATATTCAAAATCATTCCATTCGGGATCCCTTACTCTATCAAAGGATCGGATTTCTAAATTCTCATAGGGACCCCCTGGAATTCCTTCCAGAGCCTGTTGAATAATTTTTATAGATTCCGTCATTTCACTGATTCGTACTAAATAACGAGCTAGTGAATCTCCTTCTTTTTGCCATTGGACCTCCCAATCAAATTCGTCGTAACACTCATAATGATCAACTTTACGAAGATCCCATTGTATTCCGGAAGCTCGTAGCATTGGTCCTGATAAACCCCAATTTATTGCTTCTTCTCCGCTAATAATGCCTACTCCCTCAACTCGTTCTAAAAAAATAGGATTTCGTGTAATAAGTTTTTGATATTCAGCAATCCCTGTTAAAAAATAATCACAGAAATCCAAACATTTATCTATCCAGCCATGAGGTAGATCAACAGCCACTCCTCCGATACGAAAATAATTATGCATCATTCTCATACCAGTGGCAGCTTCGAATAAATCATATACTAATTCTCTTTCTTTGAAAATATAGAAGAAAGGGGTCTGTGCACCAATATCTGCCATAAAAGGACCAAGCCATAACAAATGAGAAGCTATACGACTCAGCTCCAACATAATTACTCTGATATAGCTGGCTCTTTTCGGTACTTGAATATTTCCTAATTGCTCTGGTGCATTTACGGTTATTGCTTCTGTGAACATAGTAGCTAAATAATCCCAACGTGTTACATAAGGCAGATATTGTATAATTGTTCGGTTTTCCGCAATTTTTTCCATTCCTCTGTGTAAATAACCCAATATTGGTTCACAGTCAATAACATCTTCACCATCTAGAGTAATAATGAGTCGAAGAACACCATGCATTGATGGGTGGTGAGGACCCATATTTACTATCATGAGGTCTTTTCTTGTCGCTGGTACATTCATAGGTTTTTCCCCGATTCATTCTTCCATGAATTGCTGAAAACAAAAATAAATTCATCAAAATTCAAGATCTAATAAATCAAATAATTAAAGTTCTTCAAATTAGTGAGTTTTTAGTTCCCGAATATCTAACCGACCAATTAATTCTTTATAACGTACTCTATTTTTTTTTGACAAATAGGCCAGTAGTCGTTGACGTTTTCCCAGAATTTTACGTAGACCTCTCTGAGATAAATAGTCTTTTCTGTGCAATTCCAAATGCGAAGTGAGCCTTCGTATCTTATTGGTGAAACTGAATACTTGAAATTCAACAGACCCCCGGTTTTCCTCTTTTTCTTCTTTCAAAAAAACTGAAATGAATGAATTTTTTACCATAAAACGAAAATTTCTCCCCCGTTTAATTTTCTTGTTTAAAGATATTAATTTTACCTATCAGAAATAATAAATAATAATGCCAACCATTTTAATCGGGTATACTTAAATTAATTATGGACTCCTAATTTTATCAAATTCAATTTTTCAAATAAAATGATCCATCCAATTTTCAATTTGATTTGTATAAAAATACAAAAGGACGGCACTCATAAAAGATAATAAGTTAGAACTCAAATTGAAAATGAAAATAAGAAGATTCTGTTGAGTTATTTGTTATTTATAGATCTACTTGATACGTCATTGAATTAGTATCATGTATCAGAATGGAATGTAAGACAACACATGTGTGTATCTGTTTGCTTTGATATATCAGAAATGCTACAGGATATATAGCAAAAATGTACCATCATCGAATTTTGAATTTAATTGTAGTGTGGATACATTTTAATTAAATTGCGGATACATATGTATCCTTACCATACCGAAACGACTGCCATTAGTGGTATCAAACCAATAGCGATTCATACAAGCTAAATCTTCTAATCGATAAGTGGGCCAAAGAAAGAACTTTAATTTTATTAATTTATTTTTATCTATATCAAGATTTGTGCTTTTATCCAAAAATTGACCACAGTTTTTTACGTTCTTACCATCGCAAAATACCGGATTTCTATCCTGACCGTTTCCATTTCTTGAATTGAAACAAATTAGAATTCTAAACTCTCTACGACGTCTAGGTGATAAAATATTTTCAGGAACGAGCAAAGCATAATGATTTTTGTCTCTATTTTCAGTTCTTTTTTGATGTCTTGCAATGGATTTATCAAAATTATTTTGATCAACATATTCTTTTTCTTGGTATCTTTGATTAGTTTGGTCTTTACTCTTATGAACCAATGAAATACTTATGGTTTGATACATAATAAATTGTCCATCATTTTTGACAGACAGACGAACCGGTTCGATAATAAATATCCCCTTTTTCATCAATTCTGTAAGAGTTAAATCTTTCTGAATCAGCATTATATCCAGACTCATTTCTCCCCGTTCAATAGAGGATATAGCAATTTCTCTTGGGTTTATCAGTCTAAGCAGCAGACAATATACCTTGATATTATTGATCATTCTTTGATTTAAAGAATCATCCCATCTCAATTGAAAAAGCAAATACTTTTTTAGAAATAAATCGAGTTCTGCTTCTGTATTGCTTTTATATTGCTTTTTCTTTCTACGTTTTTTTATGCCTGATCTTACCGCATAATCTTCTTCAACATCTTTTTTTTTGTTTGAAAGAATTGATCCGCTATTCCTTCGGTTTTCTGGATCTGATCCAAGATTCCCTTGGGCTGGAGATTCTTTTTTTTTTTTCTTTCCATTTTCTAATTCAAGATATTTTTTTTTATTCGATGATACAAAAAGATCCTTTTTTTGATTTTCATTGATGTTTTTATTTGCACTAATATTTGCATTTCCATTAAAATTAAAAAGAAGTAATTTGATGGGTATGGCCCAGGGTTGAATTTTATATGAATTATAAAGTAGCGCAAATTCCGGGAAGAACCAAAGTTGAAGATTCGATATGGGACGATTTAGTATTTCTTCATTCATTCCCATCCAATCAAACCTTTTTTTTTTTGAGGGGTTGATTTCTTGATGAATCGTGAGATAAAAAAGACCTTTCTTATTATTACTAGTTTTAGTCTTTTTATTACTGTTGGTATCGATCCAGGCCTCAATATCGACCTTCTTTTTAAGACAAAAATGGAGAATTTTCCAATCCAAATATTTTCTATCCGGATTTTTCTCCATATCCATAATACCATCTTTTCCTAGATAATTATTGATAAGGATACCTCCCATCCCATCAAATAATTTTTGTTTATGTGTGTTGTAATTATAAGAAATCTCTTGGTTATTGTTTACTTGTAATGGTGATACATAAATATATGAGTTCTTCTTATCTTCATAATTAATAGATTTAGATGATAAGAGATCATACCTATAGTGTTTTTTAAAATTTTCTTTTTCATAATGAATTGCTTGGTCTTTTTCATAAGAATCCCATTTGTTTAAATCTTTATTTTGGGCCCTCCAACCTTGATTAACTCTATTTCGCCATTTTTGTGGTACTAATCTAGACCATCTAATCTTTGAGAAATTATATTGATAATGACCCCTTAACCAACTTTTCCATTGATTCATTCCAGAATTCCGAAGTTTCTTATGTTTTAATTCGGAATGCAATATTCCTTGTGCTCCAAAATAATCCTTTATTTCATTTTTAAGAAAAAGAGATGTTCCGTGATATTGAAGGATAGATCTTAACTTATCCAAGCTAATAACTTGGGTTTGTGATAATTTGTAAAATACATATGCTTGTGACAAAGAGGATAAGTTCTGTGAATTCTTACTAATATTTCTAATATTAGAAATATTATAAAGGGACTTTATAAAGTGAATTGTATTTTGATTTGTTTTATCAATCCTTTCTTCATTGGCTTCAATATTGTAAATGTATTTATCAAATTTTTTTTTTGTTGATTCAAGAAAAAGTTGTGTATTGATCCGAGGAATATTAATTATACATAAGAAGATATCTATATATATCCTTTCAACGAAAAATTTGATAAAAAAATATGATTTACGGATTAATCGAATATTTCTTCTTTTTAACATCTGCCAAAAAATTGGGGCAGATTCTAATCTTTTAGCATTATGGATTTCTGGAGTTAGAAA